GCCAAGGGGTCAACAGGTCAAGTTTTACTACAATTACTTGAAATGCGTTTGGATAACATCCTTTTTCGATTGGGTATGGCTTTGACTATTCCTCAAGCGCGCCAATTAGTTAACCATGGACATATTTTAGTTAATGGTCGTATAGTTGATATACCAAGTTATCGCTGCAAACCCCGAGATATTATTACAGTGAAGGATGAACAAAACTCTAGAACTTTGGTTCAAAATCTTCTTGATTCATCTGCCCCTGAGGAATTGCCAAACCATCTGACTCTTCACACATTCCAATATGAAGGGTTAGTCAATCAAATAATAGATAGGAAATGCGTCGGTTTGAAAATAAATGAATTGCTTGTCGTAGAATATTACTCTCGACAGACTTAATAAACCTAACTTAAGTAAAAAAAAATTACTAAAAACAAGAGTTCGGACAACTCCCCTTTGCCCTCTTTTTTGATTAAAAATAAAAAGGCACAAGGTAAGGGATTTTATCGAGGAATCTTTTTACTATTCATGTATCATAGATTGGTAGGGAGATTTGGATCCCTTGTTTGCTCTTCCTAGCATTTTCCATATGAAAGAAATTAGGAATAGAGAATCTATTTCAAAATCAAAACACGGTAGATTTTATATCTATTCTTTTTTATTGGATTTGATACATTGTGGTCAATCACGTAAGATTGGTGAATTAGTTGAAAGTACGGAAAGAGAGGGATTCGAACCCTCGGTAAACAAAAGTCTACATAACAGTTCCAATGTTACGCCTTCAACCACTCGGCCATCTCTCCGACATCAGGATTATGACTGAGTATCTGGGTGAATAGCGAGTTATTCATCGTTTTTTAGATTATGGTTAATAGATACCTTTTTTGACCGGAAAAATTGGAAGTAGATATAAGGTTTTTTTTTAATGAGTCCGCTTTTATGTTAGTTCGTACTATACAATTCCTTTGTTTGTGAGAAAATTTTCTCACAAAAGAAAAGGTAAAGGAAATAAAAAGAGTTAGAGAATGGATTACTACCTATGCCAAGATCGCGTATAAATGGAAATTTTATTGATAAAACCTTTACAATTGTAGCCGATATCTTATTACGAGTCATTCCGACAACTTCCGGAGAAAAAGAGGCATTTACTTATTACAGAGATGGTGCGATTTGATTATCATTATTTTTTTTTATTTCTCGCCGATTTGGAATAGAAAGAAAAACGAGTATTGAAAAAAAATCTACGCTTTTGAAGGTGAAGTTTATAATATAAAAAAAACAATCCCTTCTGTCATGTATCCACGATTAATGCAGCCTTAGATGCTTCAATTGTGAATTATAGTATTGAGCAAAAGGTTTTTACCTATGGTTCCCGTATTACAGATCAATCCTACTACACTAATACAATATACGAATAGGAGGCATAGGGGAAGAAGCACTACGCCGAGAAATCAACAACACGAAAACTTTCTTCAAAATGATTCCCTTTCTTTCTTCTTCTTCTTTGGGATTGGGACTAATTAAAATGGTTGGAACAATAAACATCCATCTCGTTCGTACTTTGGATACCCGTATAACCATTGAAGACTGTTGAAGTGACTAATTCCTGGAAATTTAGGGGCGTTGAGAACAAAGAAATTTTTAGAGTTTCCTTTTTTATTTTTATCTAGCATGAACCCACTTGGTAGTAAGAAAAGATCTTTTGCAAGAAGGTTGGCTAGGGATTTCTTGTAAAAACATTAGCCCCGCTTAGTTCATAATGACATCACATTTTTCCATATATTATTTTCATTATGCACCTAAAGGAGGAGCCGTATGAGATGAAAATCTCACATACGGTTCTGAAACGGAGAATTCGTTAAAGCGAATGACGACCGTAACGGATGTCGGCTCAATCTGAAGGAAATTATGCGGAAGCATTACAGAATTATTATGAAGCTATGCGACTAGAAATTGACCCCTATGATCGAAGTTATATACTCTATAATATAGGCCTTATCCACACAAGTAATGGGGAACATACCAAAGCTTTAGAATATTATTTTCGGGCATTAGAACGAAACCCCTTTTTACCACAAGCTTTTAATAATATGGCTGTGATCTGTCATTACGTGCGACTATCTCCACTATAGAAAAAAAGAACGAACAGCTAGTCAATGAAATACTAGAAACAAAAAAAAAGGGCTTTCTACAATAAGCATCGTCCAAAACGATTTTTTATCAGCTGTAGCAAATAAATAAACTTCATCGATCGAAATATGAAGTGAAGACTAGATATGCCTAAATACTTTCTTTTCTATGGATAAAAAAAGATTTAATTGACAGAGGAAGCACCGTAAAGATCAATTGGAAAGGTTTTGGACCGATACAACAAGAGCTGTTTATTTATATCATAATATGAGATAAATCTTAGGAATCTACTTATGTAATAGAGTGGATCCCCTAAGGTATTGAGCAGCGGTGTAGCATCAGATCCTAAAGACAGTAAGTCTTTTTCTTTTTTATGAAGTATGAA